AAAATAAGTATGTAATCTAAGGTACTTTTTTACATTTCTAGGATTAAACAAAAGGATTTGCAAATAAAAGCGCTAATGCCACAACCAGTCCGTAAATTGTTAAAGCTTCCATAAAAGCTAGACTAAGCAATAAAGTACCTCGTATTTTACCCTCTGCTTCTGGTTGTCTCGCAATACCCTCTACAGCTTGGCCTGCAGCAGTACCTTGACCAACTCCGGGTCCAATAGAAGCAAGTCCTACAGCCAATCCAGCAGCAATAACGGAAGCGGCAGAAATCAGTGGATTCATGGTAAGTTCCTCACACCAAAAAAAAAGAAATGGTTAATGATACAATCAACCAATGAATTATTACTTAATTTTATCATTAAGTTTGATCATTAAGATCTATTGGGTCGGAGTAACTAAAAACTAATGATAATATTACTGAATCGTCAGAACTACTTCGATATCTCATTTTTTGTTTCTACCCATGATGAAGTTTTTGTAAATCCATATACATACGGCTCTAGTTATTGCATTTCTTTCTTTCCAACCATTCTTTCATTCCATCCTTCGTTCTTTACTCTTCTATATCCTTGAGTTCATCTGTTTTTTTATCCAATACACAATCACAAATGAAACAGAAGAAAGGACTTGACTTATCTTGTAATCCATCTAATCTAAATGCAGTAAACTGCAATCAAATCAATATATGCAATCATCAATATATGCAATGGATATCAATATGATCGATATCAACGATATCAATATATCAATATAACGATATCAATATGTATATCAATACATATATATATATATATTTTTTTTTTATTATTTTGCTTTATTTATTTTGCTATATATATTGCTATCTATATATATTGCTATATATATATTACATATATATAGCATATAGTTAGATATATATATAGTTAGTTAGTATATAGGTAAGGCATAAGGACTTCTATTTATATATAGATAGGACTGTATAACTAGTGAATATTTAATATTACATATACATATTACATATACATTTCTTTCTTCCATAACGTAAACTGGCCACATTTTATATTGAATCGGATTATAGAATCATTCCTCGAAACCCACACAAAAAGTGGCTGGACTTATAGACATTACATACATCTAGTGTGACCTCCCCAACCCATCTTTTTTTTTTTACAATTCCGTAATATCGTTCATCTTCTCTCCTACGACTCTAGGTCATATATTCATACGTATTTATATCTATTATGTTCTCCAACCAAGCAGATTATCTTGAACCATGCATGAATTGGGATAAGCTAAAAAAAAAGACTATTTAGAAAACTAGTCAATGATGACCCTCCATGGATTCGCCTATATAAGCCGCGGCTAACGTTGCAAAAATAAGAGCTTGAATACCACTTGTAAATAATCCAAGAAACATGACAGGTATAGGAACTACTGAAGGGACTAAAGAAACAAGAACAACAACTACTAATTCATCAGCCAATATATTCCCGAAAAGTCGAAAACTAAGAGATAAGGGTTTTGTGAAATCTTCTAGGATGTTAATTGGTAAAAGTATTGGAGTTGGTTTGATGTATTTCTCAAAATAACCCAACCCTTTTTTGGTAAGACCTGCATAAAAATATGCCACTGACGTGGGTAAAGCTAAAGCAACAGTAGTATTTATATCATTCGTGGGCGCAGCTAACTCCCCATGAGGTAACTGTATGATTTTCCAAGGTAAAAGGGCACCTGACCAATTAGAAACAAAAATAAATAGGAACATAGTTCCAATAAAGGGAACCCAAGGTCCATATTCTTCTCCAATCTGGGTTTTGCTCAAGTCTCGAATAAATTCAAGGACATATTCAAAGAAATTCTGACCGTCAGTCGGAATGGTTTGTGGATTCCGAACAGCTATGATGGCTGAACCTAACAAGATAGTAATTACGACCCAAGAAGTGATAAGTACTTGGGCATGGATTTGTAAACCTCCTATTTGCCAATAGAAATGTTGGCCTACTTCTACACCCGATATATCGTATAACCCCTTGAGTGTTTTAATGTAACATGGTATAACATTCATATTGTCCTCTGATAGAAATTGAACTTCAAAAAAGGAATTAGTTTGATTCAACCATTTCTTTCTCAACTCACCAACTTGAATCATTAATCATATATTTAGGATACCAAGAAATCACATAACATCATAATATATATCAATATCCCCAGTTCTTTTTTTTTATCTATTAAAAAAAAAGTAACCGATCCAATAAATCTATGGAGTTGCCCAATAATTAACATTAACTAATTTTATTATTCTTAATCTTAATCATAATCAACGATTTCTTATATAGCTAGAACGACCTTCACAAATTGCGGATACTAATTTGTTAAGAATCAATCGAATTGAAGCTATAGCGTCATCGTTGGCTGGAATCGAAATATCTGCAAGATCTGGGTCACAATTTGTATCGATTAAACAAATCGTTGGAATCCCCAAAATGGCACATTCTCGAAGAGCCGTATATTCTTCTTGCTGATCAACGATGATCACAATATCAGGCAATCCCGTCATATATTTGATCCCACCGAGATATGTTTGCAAGGTAGATAATTTTCTCTTCAACATTGCTGCATCTCTTTTGGGGAGACGGTTGAGTTTCCCCATCTTTTCTTCTGCTCTTAAGTCCCTGAACTTATAAAGTCTCGTTTCCGTAGTGGACCAATTCGTTAACATACCACCGAGCCATTTTTGATTAATAAAATGAGACCGAGCCCTTATTGCAGCTGATGCTACTGAATCCGATGCTTTATTTTTGGTACCGACGATTAAGAAGTTTTTTCCCCTACTTGCTGCATCAAAAACTAAATCACAGGCTTCTGATAAAAAACGAGCAGTTCTAGCGAGATTTGTAATATGAATACCTTTACGCTTTGCAGAAATGTAAGGGGCCATTCTAGGATTCCATTTCTTAGTACCATGACCAAAATGAACTCCTGCTTCCATCATCTCTTCCAAATTGATGTTCCAATATCTTCTTGTCATTTTTTCCCACACTTCCTTTTTGTTTTTTCTTTTTCGTATTATTAACAAAGAGACGAGGTACCTTGAAATAAAAAATTGTTCCGATGGAACCTTCTACCGGGGATTGACCGTTGATACACGGCGCAAACCATAAATTTTTTTAATTACTTATTTTATTTATTACCAAATCAATAATCAGACCAGTATAGTTAAAAGATAGTTAAAGTGAAAATGAATCCGCTCTTAGGAATCATTAAATCGCATAAATGATTGTTCTGATGTCTCATGTAAATTTGTCTCATGGAAATTGTTTGTCGCGTAAGAACAAAAAAATTCTCTATGGTGTAACAAAATATCTCTCATTTCCAACTCGAATAGATTTTTTCTTTTGATTTCCAAATAAATGTTTTTGCCTTGCCTTGAGCGGTGCACAAATTTTTGGAATCCGGTACCAACAGGTATAATCCCCCCCAGAACAACGTTCTCTTTCAGGCCTTTCAACCAATCAATACGACCTCGTAGAGCAGCTTTTGCTAAAACTCGAGCGGTTTCTTGAAAACTTGCTTCGGATATGAAACTTTGAGTATTCAGAGACGCTCTTGTTATTCCCAATGAGATTGCCCGATAACAGATCGATTCGTCCAAAGCGCGCCCTGCTCGTTCCGCTCGCAACAATCCGATTAATTCTCCAGGCGAAAAAACATTAGACATTCCATCTTCTGAAACCAACACTTTTGATGTTACTTGACGTACAATAATCTCTATATGTCTATTATGGATCTGTACCCCCTGGGATCGATAAACCTTTTGAATCTTATTAACCAAAGAGATACGACTTTGGGCTATGGTTAGCTCAGCTCCAATCAAAAACCCCCAGGGGATCCCAAGAATTCTTGGTATACGCTCGTTCCAACCTTCAACTCTCCTTTCGAGGTTCATCGATATTGAATCAATCGAACGCACTTCTAAGATTTGTTCTACTTTTGGAAGACCTTGCGTTATGTCACCAGATCTCGATTTTTCATATATAAATGTAACTAATGTATCTCCTTCGTAAAGGATTTTCCCATAATGACCATGAACAGTTGCTCCAGGAGTAGCCAAATAAGACTTAGCCGATCTTATAACTAAAAAGTCGACATTAACAATTAAAATTTGACCAGATTTTTTTACGTGTGGTTCGTATTTAAATAGACATACATTTTCACAAATAAATTGTCCAAGGCTAATTTTGATCGATGTCTCTTCACAATAATCATGATGGAGAAAGCACCAATTCAAATGGAATGGGTTCAAAATGATGTTACTGCATAGATCGGGATTATAAATCCTTCTATTTTCATCTATTAAACAGTATTTAAGTACTTGAAGTACTTGGAAAATCTGTTTCAAATTGTCAAGTAGCAAATATTTCTTTAACACGATCTGATTATGAGTTATTAAATGGTAAGATGAATAAAAATTTGATATTTTAGGTACAATCGCGCCTAAGGGACCTAAATAATCCCTAATTGGAATTAGGGGATCCGATTCTTTTGTCACATTGTTATATTTCGAACTATTGAATGGACCAATTCGAGAACAATTGGATGATGACAAAATTAGCAAAGATTGGCATTCCTTATTTCGATTCAACAACATACCAATAGTTCCTTGATTACCAATAGTTCCTTGATGTTGGCTAAGTGATTGAATCTTCGCCTTGGAATAAAAAGGATTGATATTGGTGCAATCTAATCCATTATCGGGAATCAATCCGGAACTTGCCCTATCATACCTTTTTCCGGTATACGAAATAGTGGACTTGACTAACTCAATTCTTATGAAATCGCGAATTAGATCATTTGCCCTTACCTCAACAAAGGAAGCATGAACCTCTTCTATAGAACCTTTTCGTTCTTGGTCCCAATTCAATACTAAGCAAGTCCGAACTAATTGAATACTTGTGTGATAAATTCCTCGAATTGACTTGCCATTTCCATAAAGGATATAATTGACAACTCTAAA